AACTCTTGTACATAGGAAATGAGACTCAATCCTTTTACTGCGAATTTATAAGCTGTTTTATTTCACTCATATAACTATCTGATTTAGTTTATCAACCCGAATGATGAATAAAAAATGACGATATTTATTCAATTCATTCAACTTCTTTCCTATAAAAAAAGAAAGAAAAGAAAGGGAATAGAGAAAGGTTTATGTCTCAACGAATCGCACGTAGAGATATTGATAACACGCATAGAGTTAATGGTATTTCATAACTAATTGATTGAGCAGCAGCTCGTAGACCACCTAAAAAGGAATATTTATTATTTGATCCATATCCTGACATAAGAAGTCCAATGGGAGCAATACTTGAAATGGCGATCCATAAAAAAACACCGATATTGAGATCGGATAGAACAAGGTTAGAGCCAAAAGGAATTATTAAATAACTTAGTAGAATTGATATGACTGCTATGGATGGTCCGATACTGAATAAACGAGTATCTCCTCTAGATGGAAGAAGATTCTCTTTGAAAAGTAGTTTTGTGCCATCTGCTAGAGCTTGAAGAATTCCCAAAGGACCGGCATATTCAGGTCCAATACGTTGTTGTATCCCTGCGGATATTTCTCTTTCTAACCACACAATTGCTAGTACACCTATTGTGATTCCCAATACAGGAGTAAAAATAGGTACAAGCATCCATATGATCCCATAAACCTCTTTTAAGTATTCCAATCGGGAAAAAGAATTGATATCTTGTACTTCTGGTGTATCAATTATCATTTCAACGATCAACTTCTCCCATAATTATATCTATGCTACCTAGTATCGTCATAATGTCAGCCAATTTCATTCTTTTAACTAACTGAGGAAGAATTTGCAAATTGATAAAACCCGGCGGTCGAATTTTCCATCTCCAAGGAAAAACATTCTGATCCCCTATCAGAAAAATTCCCAACTCTCCCTTTGGGGCTTCGACTCTCACATAAAGTTCTTGTTTCGACAATTCAAAAGTGGGAGAAGGCTTTTTACTAATAAATCGATATTCAAAATCATTCAATTCGGGATCCCTCGCTCTATCAAAGCATCGGATTTCTAAATTCTCATACGGCCCTCCCGGAATTCCTTCCAGAGCCTGTTGAATAATTTTTATAGATGCCACCATTTCACCAATTCGTACTAAATAACGAGATAATGAATCTCCTTCTTTTTGCCATTGGACTTCCCAATCAAATTCGTCATAACACTCATAATGATCAACTTTACGAAGATCCCATTGTATTCCGGAAGCTCGTAGCATTGGTCCTGACAAACCCCAATTTATTGCTTCTTCTACACCAATAATGCCTACTCCCTCAACTCGTTCTAAAAAAATAGGATTACGCGTAATAAGTTTTTGATATTCAGCAACCCCTGTTAAAAAATAATCGCAGAAATCCAAACATTTATCTATCCATCCATGCGGTAGATCAGCAGCTACTCCTCCTATACGAAAATAATTATGCATCATTCTCATACCGGTGGCAGCTTCGAATAGATCATAGACTAACTCTCTTTCTCTGAAAATATAGAAGAAAGGAGTCTGTGCACCAATATCTGCCATAAAAGGGCCAAGCCATAATAAATGAGAAGCTATACGACTCAACTCCAACATAATCACTCTAATATAGCTGGCTCTTTTAGGTACTTGAATATTTCCCAACTGCTCTGGTGCATTTACGGTTATTGCTTCTGTGAACATAGTAGCTAAATAATCCCAACGTGTTACATAAGGCAAATATTGTATAATTGTTCGGTTTTCTGCAATTTTTTCCATCCCTCTGTGCAAATAACCTAGTATTGGTTCACAGTCAATAACATCTTCACCGTCTAAAGTAACGATGAGTCGAAGAACACCGTGCATTGATGGGTGATGAGGACCCATATTGACTATCATGAGGTCTTCTCTTGTAGCTGGTACATTCATAGGTTTTCCCCTGATTCATTCTTCCATGAATTGCTGAAAACGAAAAGAAGTTCATCAAAATTCAAGATCTACTAAATCAAATAATTCAAAAGGACTCTTCAAATTAACGAATTTTTGTCTCCCGAATACCCAACTGACCAATTAATTCTTTATAACGTACTCTATTTTTCTTTGCCAAATAAGACAGCAACCGTTGACGTTTTCCCAGAATTTTCCGTAGACCTCTCTGAGATAAATAGTCTTTTCTGTGCAATTCCAAATGTGAAGTAAGTCTTCGGATCTTATTGGTGAAACTGAATACTTGAAATTCAACAGATCCCCTATTTGCTTCTTTTTGAGAAATAACTGAGATGAATAAGTTTTTTACCATAAAACGAAATCTTCTCTTCCCTCCCTTTTTTTCTTTTTTAAAAATTTGAATTTTACCCATCAGTAATATAATAATATTATAATTATAATAATAATATTATTATGCCGGTCATTTTAATCTAGTATACGCAATAATCTTTATTTCGTTATGGATACCTCGTTTATGAAATAAAATTAATCAATATCAATAAAAAATCTAATTGATACGTATTAGTATCATGCATCAGAATATAATGTAAGACATCGCATGTGTGCATTTGTTTACTTTCATATACTAGATCTAGTAAGGATATATAAAAAATGTGACATCAACGAATTTTCAATCGTGGATACATATGTATCCTTATCATACTAAAACAACTACCATTATTGGTATCAAACCAATAGCGATTCATACAAGCTAAATCTTCTAATCGATAATTGGGCCAGAGAAAGAACTTTAATTTTTTTAATTTAATTAATTGATTTTTATCTCTATCAAGATGTTTGTTTTCATCCAAAAATTTATTACAGCTGTTCCCATTGCAAAATACTGGATTTCTAGCCACACCACTCCTATTCCTCAAATTGAAACAAATTAGAATTCTAAATTTTCTACGACGTCTAGGCGATAAAATATTTTCAGGAACAAGCAAATCATAATGATTTTTGTCTTTATTTCCAATCATCTTTTGACATCTTGCACTGAATTTATCACAATTCTTATTATCAACATATCTTTCTTCTCGGTATCTTTGATTAGTTTGGTACTTACTCTTATGAACCAATGAAATACCTATAGTTTGATACATAATAAATTGTCCATCATTTTTTACAGACAGACGAATTGGTTCGATAATAAATATACCTCTTTTCATTTTCATCAATTCTGTAAGAGTTAAATCTTTATGAACCGGTATTAGATCCAGACTCATTTCTCCCCTTTGAATAGCAGATATACAAATTTCTCTTGGATTTATCAGTCTAAGCAGGAGACAATATACCTTAATATTATTGATCATTTTTTGATTTAAAGAATCATCCCATCTCAATTGAAAAAGCAAATATCTTTTTAGGAATAAATCGAGTTCTGCTTCCGTGTGATTCTTGAATTGCTTTTTCTTTGTACGTTTTTGCATGTCTGAGTCTGATCCTGCATAATCTTCTTCAATATCTTTTTCGTGGTTTGAGAGGACTGATTCAAGATTTCCTTGGTTTTGTACATCTGATCCAAGATCTACTTGTCCTGCGGATTCTTTTTCTTCTTGATTTCGATTCTCTAATTTTAAAAGTTTTTTTTCATTGGATGATATAAAAAGATTCCCTTTTTGCTTTCTATTGCTATTTCTATTTTTACTATAATTTTTATTTCCATTAAAATTTAAAAGAAGTAATTTGATTGGTATAACCCAGGGTTTCATTTTATATGTATTATAAAGTAGCACAAATTCTGGGAAGAACCAAGGTTCCAGATTCGATATGGAACGATTTAGTATTTCTTCATTCATCCCCATCCAATCAAAAAGGTCTTTTTGATTGGATGGTTTGATTTCTTGATCTTGTGTGAGATAAAAAAGACCTTTCTTATCAATTATTTGATAATTATTCGACCCGGTCTTGGTATTTTTATTACTGTTGATACTGGTATTGATCCAGACCTCAATATCGACCTTCTTTCTAAAGCAAAAATGGAGAATTTTCCAATCAAAATATTTTCTATCCGGGTTTTTCTTTATATACTCTATATACATAATATCATCTTCGCCTAGGTAATTATTGATAGGGATACCTTCCAGCATATCAAAAAATTTGCGTTTATGTGTGTTGTAATTATAAGAAATATCTTGGTTATTATTTACTTGTAATGGTGATCCATAAATATATGAGTCATTCTTATCTTCATAATTAATATATTTATATGATAAAAGGTCATATCTATAGTGTTTTTTAAAATTTTCTTTTTGATTCGTTAATGAGTCTGCTTCATAATCATTTTGTTTGTTGTAATGAATTAATTGATCTTTTTGAGATAAATCCCATTTGCTTAAATCTTTATTTTGATTTTGAGCCACACAATGTTGATTTACTCTATTTCGCCACTTTTGTGGTACTAATCTAGACCATATAATCGGAGATAAATATTTATATTGATAATGACCTCTTAACCAGTTCTTCCATTGATTCATTCCAGAATTACGAAGTTTCTTATGTCTTAATTCGTAATGAAATATTTCGTGTGCTCCAAAACCAAAATAATCTTTTCTTTCGTTCTTAAGAAAAAGAGATGTTCCGTTATATTGAAGGACAGATCTTAACTTATACAAGTTAATAACTTGGGTTTGTGATAATTTGTAAAATACATATGCTTGTGACAAGGAGGATAAGTCACAAAAAATCTGTGAACTCTTATTACTAATACTAGAAACTGACCTTTTTATAATCGAAATAAAGTGAATTTTCTTTTGATTTGGTTTACCAATTCTTTTTTGATTTCTTTCATTATTGTAAACGTATTTATCAATAATTTTTTTTGTTGATTCAATAAAAAATTGTGCATTGGTTCTGGGAATATTAATGAGACATAGAAGAATATCTATGTATATCCTTTCAATGAAAAATTTTATAAAATAATGTAATTTGCGAATTAATCGAGAATTCCTTCTTTTTAATATTTGCCAAATGCTTTTTTGTGATTCTAATCTTTTA